GTTATTGTAGCTTATTTTTGCGAAAGCACGGCACTGAAGATGCCGAGATGGGTAAAAGATGATACCCCAAAAACACACAGTTTTGGTCCTAAACTTGCCGTTGTTTTTAATCAAAATTACACATGCAAGCCTCCGCACACCAGTGAGAATGCCCATACACCCCCAACAGCCAATCGGAGCAGGTATCAGGAACACACACCTGTAGCCCACAACACCTTGCTACGCCACACCCCCACGGGTTCACAGCAGTGATTAACATTAAGATATAAGCAAAAGCTTGACTTAGCTATGATTATTAAGGGTCGGTTAATTTCGTGCCAGCCACCGCGGTTATACGAAAGACCCAAAACAACAGCCCCCGGCGTAAAGCGTGACTAGAGACAGTTAGACTTTAATGGAAAACCATTGCCCCGCCGTAAAACGCCCCTGCAAATTGGAAACCCATCAATAAAATGCCATTAAACAATAAACCACTTAACCTCACGAAAGCTAAGAAACAAACTGGGATTAGATACCCCACTATGCTCAGCCGTAAACTAAGGTAGTGTAAACACAACACTACCCGCCAGAGAACTACGAGTGAAAAACTTAAAACTCCAAGGACTTGGCGGTGCTCCACATCAACCTAGAGGAGCCTGTCCTATAATCGATAATCCACGTTCTACCCTACCACCTTTTGCCCCCAGCCTATATACCGCCGTCGAAAGCCTACCTTCTGAAAGAAGCACAGTAGGCAAAACAGTTATTAACTAGCACGTCAGGTCAAGGTGTAGCACATGAGGTGGAAGAGATGGGCTACATTTTCTGCCACAGAAAACACGAACAGCCTAATGAAACTTAGGCCAAAAGGCGGATTTAGCAGTAAGACAAACAAGAAACCCTGTCTTAAACCCGCTCTGGAGCGCGCACACACCGCCCGTCACCCTCATCACAAGCACAAACTAATAAAATATAAGCCAACACACTAACTAGATGAGGCAAGTCGTAACATGGTAAGCACACTGGAAAGTGCGCTTGGAATCAAATAGTAGCTTAAAACAAAGCATTCAGCTTACAATTGAATAATGTTAGTAAAAACCTAACCTTTTTGAGCCAAACTTTAGCCCAACTACACCCACAAACAACCCGTACCCATGAAACAAACCATTTGCAAGCACTAGTATAGGCGATAGAACATAATCATCACTTGGCGCAATAGAGAAAGTACCGCAAGGGAACATTGAAAGAACAATGAAAAACCAAAGCAGGACAAAGCAAAGACTAACCCTTGTACCTTTTGCATCATGGTTTAGCCAGTAAACTACAGACAAAGAGAACTTCAGCCTGTCCCCCCGAAACTAAGTGAGCTACTACTTGGCAACCAATTAGGGTGAACCCGTCTCTGTAGCAAAAGAGTGGGATGACCTTGTAGTAGGGGTAAAAGGCCTAACGAACTTAGTGATAGCTGGTTGCTCAACAAAAGAATTTAAGTTCAACTTTAGGTTAAACAGACCAAATATAGTCCACCATTCAGCCTAAAAGATATTCAATGAGGGTACAGCCTCATTGAAACAGGATACAACCTGAACTAGTGAGACAGCAATAAACCCACAACCAGTAGGCCTTAAAGCCGCTATCAGTAAATAGAGCGTCACAGCACATATAACAAAAATACCTTAAACAAACACAAGCTCCTAGTACACGTACCGAGCCACACTATAATAATAGACGCACTAATGCTAAAACTAGTAACAAGAAGACCTTTCTCCTGGCACGCCCTTGACTCGGCAATAGAAAGCCTACCGAACATCAACAGACCAAAAAAGGAAGAACACACTAAAGCTAAGCTTGTAACACAAACTGTCAAGCCAACACCGGGGTGCCATCAAGGAAAGATTAAAAGTCGCAAAAGGAACTCAGCAAAACTTGTCCCAACTGTTTACCAAAAACATAGCCTTTAGCAAAACAAGTATTAAAGGTCCCGCCTGCCCAGTGATTCATTTAAACGGCCGCGGTATTCTAACCGTGCAAAGGTAGCGTAATCACTTGTCTTCTAAATAGAGACCAGTATGAACGGCTAAATGAGGACAAACCTGTCTCTTGCAACCAATCAGTGAAACTGATCTCCCGGTCCAAAAGCCGGGATAATACCATAAGACGAGAAGACCCTGTGGAGCTTTAAACAAACTACTATGCACCTCACTAGACCACAATAGTAGGTAGTTTTAAGTTGGGGCGACTTCGGAACCAAAAAAAACTTCCGAGCACAGAACCACCCATTCTTACTAAGACTAACAAGTCAAAGCCCAAAACGACCCAGTAACACTGACCAACGAACCAAGTTACCCCAGGGATAACAGCGCCATCTTCTTCAAGAGTTCATATCGACAAGAAGGTTTACGACCTCGATGTTGGATCAGGACACCCCAATGGTGCAGCCGCTATTAAAGGTTCGTTTGTTCAACGATTAATAGTCCTACGTGATCTGAGTTCAGACCGGAGCAATCCAGGTCGGTTTCTATCTATGTAGCCACCTTCTTCAGTACGAAAGGACAAAGAAGAGGGGACCAATGCTACAAGCACGTCCCAAACCCCTGACTGAACAAAACTAAAGTTAGACAGCTACTACCACGACCAAAGATCGTGGTTTTATTAGGGTGGCAGAGCCAGGTATATGCAAAAGGCCTAAAACCTTTACTTCAGATGTTCAAATCCTCTCCCTAATCATGCACTCATTTCTCACATACTTCATTAACCCACTACTCTACATTGTCCCTGTCTTAGTGGCCGTAGCCTTCCTAACACTCTTAGAACGAAAAATCCTTGGCTACATACAACTTCGAAAAGGCCCAAACATCGTCGGCCCCTACGGCCTACTACAACCAATCGCAGATGGTGTAAAACTCTTCATCAAGGAGCCAGTGCGCCCATCCTCTTCATCCCCAACACTATTTATCATTACCCCCACATTAGCCCTATTTCTAGCCCTCATGATCTGAACCCCCCTTCCAATGCCCATAACACTCGCAGACATAAACCTCGGACTACTCTTTATACTAGCCCTCTCAAGCATAGCTGTATACTCAGTACTATGATCCGGATGAGCATCAAACTCCAAGTACCCTTTAATCGGAGCCCTACGGGCCGTAGCACAAACCATCTCTTATGAAGTAACCCTGGGAATTATTTTACTCACCCTTATTATCCTTGCAGGGGGCTTCACTCTACACACGCTATCTGCTACACAAGAGCACACATGACTAATATTATGCTCTTGGCCCCTAATAATGATATGATTTATCTCAACACTAGCTGAAACCAATCGAGCACCATTTGACCTCACCGAAGGAGAATCAGAGCTAGTCTCAGGCTTCAATGTCGAATACGCAGCAGGCCCATTCGCCCTGTTCTTCCTAGCAGAATACGCAAATATCCTTATGATAAACACCCTCACATGCACCTTATTCCTCAGCCCAGGAACAATAACACACCCAGACATATTCCCAACCAACCTCATACTAAAAGCAACAACACTCACAATCCTATTCTTATGAGCCCGAGCCTCATACCCACGCTTCCGATACGATCAGCTCATACACCTCCTATGAAAAAACTTTCTCCCCCTCACACTCGCCCTATTCCTATGACATGTATCATTCCCAACAGCCCTCTCCGGGCTCCCACCACAATAACCAAGGAAATGTGCCCGAAACTTAAGGATTACTTTGATAGAGTAAAACACAGAGGTTAAAACCCTCTCATTTCCCACATTAGAAAAACAGGGTACGAACCTGCACTAGAGAGCTCAAAACCCCCTGTACTTCCACTATACTATTTTCTAGTAAAGTCAGCTAATTAAGCTTTCGGGCCCATACCCCGAAAATGTTGGTTTAAACCCCTCCTCTACTAATGAACCCAATTATACTATCAATTATTCTCTCAAGCTTAGCCCTGGGCACCATCATCACCATATCTAGCTACCACTGACTACTAGCCTGAATCGGACTAGAACTGAACACACTAGCAATTGTTCCAATTATCGCAAAACAACACCACCCCCGTGCAACAGAAGCCACAACAAAATACTTTCTCACACAAGCAGCTGCCTCTGCCACAGTGCTATTCTCCAGCACTATTAATGCATGATCAACCGGAACCTGAGACATCACACAACTAACAAATCAACCAGCATGCATTATATTAACAATAGCCCTATCCATAAAACTCGGCCTCGCCCCCCTTCACTTCTGACTACCAGAAGTTCTACAGGGCACCCCCCTAAAAACAGCACTAATTATTGTAACATGACAAAAACTGGCCCCCCTAGCCCTACTTTACCTAACACAAAACTCACTACACACAACAATCCTACTAACAATAGGATTATTATCTACCCTGGTGGGCGGGTGGGGCGGATTAAACCAAACACAAATACGAAAAATCATAGCATTCTCATCCATCGCCCACCTCGGCTGAATAGCAGCAATCCTAACACTAGCCCCAAACATCATACTACTCAACTTAGCACTCTACATCCTAATAACCGCCTCAACCTTCCTTCTACTAACACTGATCTCAGCCAAAACCATCCAAGACATAACAACAACATGAACGGTCTCACCCACAGTATCGGCCTTTATACCCATACTGCTTATATCACTAGGGGGCCTACCCCCCCTTACTGGATTTATGCCAAAATGACTGATCCTGCAAGAACTAACAGCACACAACTTCTGCACAGCCGCAACAATAATAGCCCTTTCCGCCTTACTAAGCCTATTCTTCTACCTACGACTATCATATGTCTCAACCCTAACCCTCGCCCAAAGCTCCACCCAAAACTCCCACAAATGACGTTTCCAGCCAAACACAAAAACCACCCCAACAACCACCATAATCATTCTATCAACCCTTCTCCTACCAATCACACCCATATTTATCTAAGAAGCTTAGGTTAATCTTAAACCAAAGGCCTTCAAAGCCTTAAACAAGAGTTAAACTCTCTTAGCTTCTGAAGGCCTGTAAAACTCTAATCTACATCCCCTGAATGCAACTCAAGCGCTTTAATTAAGCTAAAGCCTCCTAGATAGACGGGCCTCGATCCCGTAAAATTTTAGTTAACAGCTAAACACCCAATCCAGCGGGCCTCTATCCGCGCTTCTTCTATCAGAAGAAGAAGCCCCGGGACACCTTTAGGGTCCTTCTCAAGATTTGCACTCTTGCGTGAAACACCACGAAGCTTGATAGGAGCGGGACTCGACCCCGCCTATACAGGGCTACAACCTGCCGCCTGTTTCTCGGCCATCCTACCTGTGACTATTAATCGTTGATTCTTCTCAACCAACCACAAAGATATTGGCACCCTTTACCTAATCTTCGGTGCTTGAGCAGGTATAGTGGGCACCGCCCTTAGCTTATTAATTCGGGCCGAACTAAGTCAGCCCGGAAGCCTACTGGGTGACGATCAGATTTACAATGTAATCGTCACCGCACATGCATTCGTAATGATCTTTTTCATAGTGATGCCGGTCATAATCGGAGGCTTTGGAAACTGATTAGTTCCCCTGATAATCGGAGCCCCTGATATAGCGTTCCCTCGGATAAACAACATAAGTTTCTGACTTCTTCCCCCATCATTCCTCCTGCTTCTTGCATCTTCCGGTGTAGAAGCTGGCGCCGGCACCGGGTGAACTGTATACCCCCCACTAGCTGGAAACTTAGCCCATGCAGGGGCCTCAGTCGACCTTACTATTTTTTCACTCCACCTTGCTGGGGTATCCTCAATCCTTGGCGCTATCAACTTCATCACAACCTGCATTAACATAAAACCCCCAACTATAACACAGTACCAGACACCCCTGTTTGTATGATCCGTATTAATTACAGCAGTGCTCCTACTTCTATCCCTGCCAGTTCTTGCTGCTGGTATCACAATGCTACTGACGGATCGAAATTTGAATACCTCGTTCTTTGATCCCGCGGGAGGGGGAGATCCGGTGCTATATCAACACCTCTTTTGATTCTTCGGCCACCCAGAAGTCTATATTCTTATTCTACCCGGCTTTGGAATAATTTCACATATCGTGACCTATTATGCAGGCAAAAAAGAGCCATTTGGCTACATGGGCATAGTATGAGCAATAATGTCAATTGGCTTTCTAGGCTTCATCGTATGAGCACATCATATGTTTACAGTAGGCATAGACGTGGACACCCGAGCATACTTTACATCTGCCACCATAATCATTGCAATTCCAACAGGCGTAAAGGTCTTCAGCTGACTAGCAACACTACACGGGGGAATAATCAAGTGGGATGCCGCAATATTATGGGCCCTTGGTTTTATTTTTTTATTTACTGTCGGCGGTCTTACCGGGATCGTCCTTGCCAACTCATCCTTAGACATCGTATTACATGATACCTATTACGTAGTGGCCCACTTCCACTACGTCTTATCAATAGGCGCCGTGTTTGCAATCATGGGCGGGTTTGTGCACTGGTTCCCGCTGTTCTCAGGGTACACACTCCATCAAACCTGAACAAAAATTCACTTCGGCGTTATATTTGCTGGGGTAAACCTTACATTTTTCCCACAACACTTCCTTGGTCTGTCTGGTATACCACGACGATATTCAGACTACCCCGATGCCTACACAATCTGAAACACAATATCGTCAATCGGGTCCCTAATCTCCTTAGTCGCAGTAATCATAATGATATTTATTATTTGAGAGGCCTTTGCAGCCAAACGAGAAGTGTTAACACTAGAATTAACAAGCACCAACCTAGAATGACTACATGGCTGCCCACCCCCCTATCACACCTACGAAGAACCAACCTACGTTCAAACAAACTCAAGGGAGGGGGGAATCGAACCACCTATTACTGGTTTCAAGCCAATCGCACAACCATTGTGCTTCTCTCTCCATGAGACCCTAGTAAATTAATTATATAGCCCTGTCAGAGCTAAGTAACAGAGTAATGTCTGTGGGTTTCACATGGCACACCCAGCCCAATTAGGTTTTCAAGATGCAGCCTCCCCAATCATAGAAGAACTACTACACTTTCACGACCACGCTATTATAATTGTGTTCCTCATTAGCGCCCTGGTTTTATATATTATCTCCCTAATGATATCAACAAAATTAACCCACACTAACACAATAGACGCCCAAGAAGTAGAAATAATCTGGACAATCCTGCCCGCTATTATTTTAATCCTAATCGCCCTGCCATCCCTTCGCATTCTTTATCTAATAGATGAAATCAACAGCCCGCATCTTACCATTAAGGCCCTGGGCCATCAGTGATACTGAAGCTATGAATATACAGACTACGAAGACCTCATGTTTGACTCGTACATGGTTCCAACACAAGACCTACAACAAGGGTTCTTTCGCCTCTTAGAAGTAGACCATCGTATAGTAGTACCAATAGAGTCCCCAATCCGAATACTGATCTCAGCAGAAGACGTACTTCACTCTTGAGCCGTCCCCGCCCTAGGAATTAAAACTGACGCTATCCCAGGACGACTTAACCAAACAACCTTTATTACCTCGCACCCGGGACTGTTCTACGGACAGTGCTCAGAAATCTGCGGCTCGAATCACAGCTTTATACCAATCGTGGTTGAAGCAGTGCCATTAAAACACTTTGAAAACTGATCTACCACTATACTTACAGCCTCACCAAGAAGCTTTTATAGCACTAGCCTTTTAAGCTAGAGAGGGGGACTAAAGCGCCCCCTTGGTGAATGCCACAACTAAACCCTGCCCCTTGGCTCCTAATCCTCCTACTATCTTGAACCGTAGTCCTACTAATCTTTAAAACAAAAATTCTATCGTCGGCCTCTTACAGCACCCCTTCAGCCCCAGACCTGTCAACCCGCCACACAACCCCATGAAACTGACCATGAACTTAAACTTCTTTGACCAGTTCCTAAGCCCCCAAATACTAGGAATCCCTTTAATTCTACTAGCAATAGTTATCCCACCAATACTAATCTTTACAACAACAAACCGCCTCGTCCCAAACCGCCTCATCACCATCCAATCTTGGGCGGTCTTCGTGTTTACAAAGCAACTTATACTACCACTAAATAAGCCCGGCCACAAGTGAGCCGCAATTTTACTATCCCTAATGCTATTTCTTTTATCTTTAAACATATTAGGGCTACTCCCGTACACATTCACACCAACTACTCAACTATCAATAAACATAGGACTAGCAGTGCCCCTTTGACTCGCCACCGTGCTTATCGGACTACGAAACCAACCTACAATCTCACTAGGACACCTCTTACCAGAAGGCACACCCACACTACTCGTTCCGGTTTTAATCATCATTGAAACAATTAGCCTTTTTATTCGCCCACTTGCACTAGGCGTTCGACTAACAGCAAATTTAACAGCCGGCCACCTTTTAATTCAACTTACCTCAACCGCCACATTCGTGCTTCTCCCAATTATAACTACAACAGCGAGCCTAACTCTAATTGTGCTCCTACTATTAACCGGCCTAGAAATCGCTGTCGCTATGATCCAGGCCTATGTCTTTACCCTCCTCCTAAGCCTATACCTACAAGAAAACGTTTAATGACACACCAAGCACATGCCTACCACATAGTAGACCCAAGCCCCTGACCACTAACAGGCGCAATTGCAGCCCTCTTAATAACATCCGGCCTAGCAATTTGATTTCACTTCAACAACACACTTCTAATAAACATCGGACTAGTTGTACTCCTACTAACAATATATCAATGATGACGAGACATCACCCGAGAAGGCACATTTCAAGGCCACCACACAACACTCGTCCAAAAAGGACTGCGTTATGGTATAATTCTATTCATCACATCTGAGGTGTTCTTCTTTATCGGCTTTTTCTGGGCCTTCTACCACTCCAGCTTAGCCCCAACCCCTGAACTTGGGGGGCACTGACCACCAAGCGGCATTCACCCATTAAACCCCTTTGAGGTCCCACTGCTAAACACAGCAGTACTACTAGCCTCTGGCGTGACCGTAACATGAGCCCATCACTCCATCATAGAAGGAGCACGAAAAGAGGCCGTACAGGCACTAGCACTAACTATTATCCTCGGCCTATACTTTACTGCACTACAAGCCATAGAATACTACGAAGCCCCATTTGCGATCTCAGACAGCGTTTACGGCTCAACATTCTTTGTTGCCACCGGGTTCCACGGCCTACATGTCATCATCGGATCTTCTTTCCTAATTGTCTGTTTAATACGACAAATCTTGTACCACTTCACAACAAACCACCACTTCGGATTTGAAGCCGCCGCCTGATATTGGCACTTTGTAGATGTCGTATGACTATTCCTTTATGTATCAATTTACTGATGAGGTTCATATTCTTCTAGTATTAACCAGTACAAGTGACTTCCAATCACTAAGTCTCAGCTAAGCCCTGAGGAAGAATAATGAGCATAACCTCAATATTTATCATCACCACTACCATCACCATCCTACTTGTCACCATTAGCTTCTGACTACCACAAGTGGTGCCGGACACGGAAAAACTCTCACCATACGAGTGTGGCTTTGACCCACTAGGTACTGCCCGCCTACCCTTCTCACTTCGTTTCTTTCTTGTAGCAATTCTCTTCCTACTATTTGACCTAGAAATCGCCCTACTCCTACCTATCCCGTGGGCAATTAACTCCCTACACCCCACCCTCACAATAATATGAACAGGCACCATCATCATTCTACTAACCCTTGGCCTCATCTATGAGTGACTCGCAGGGGGACTAGAGTGGGCAGAATTAGCAGCTAGTTTAACAAACAACTGATTTCGGCTCAGTTATTCCAGGTTTTAACCCTGGGCTGCTCAATGACCACACCATACTTTACCTTTAACGCCGCCTTTATGCTTGGAATCATGGGGCTTTCACTCCACCGCACACACCTTGTGTCTGCCTTACTCTGTATTGAAGCTATAATACTAGCCCTCTTTTCAGCCCTAACGATACTTTCATCAACCCTGCAACTACCGTCCACCACCATAGCCCCGATCTTACTGCTAACATTCTCCGCCTGTGAGGCGGGCACAGGACTAGCCCTGTTGGTAGCAACCTCACGAACTCATGGGACAGACCACCTACAAAACTTAAATCTACTACAATGCTAAAAATTTTACTACCAACAGCCCTACTTATCCCCATAGCACTCATATCCAAGCCAAACAAACTATTCTTAACGTACACTATCAGCTCAATAACCCTAGCAGCAGTCAGCCTAACTTGACTAAAACACCCAATAAACCTAAATACGTCCTACGCCTCCCCATACTTCAATATTGACACAATCTCCGCCCCCCTGATAGTCTTATCATGCTGACTCCTCCCACTAATGGCAATAGCTAGCCAAAATCACCTACAACACGAACCCGCTAATCGCAAACGAATGTTCTTAGTAACCCTCACTACACTTCAAATCGCCCTACTACTCACCTTCTCAGCAACAGAATTCACACTATTCTACATTATATTTGAAACAACGCTTATTCCAACGCTCATTATCATTACACGCTGAGGCAATCAAGCTGAGCGACTCTCAGCTGGCATCTACTTCCTGTTCTACACCCTAGCCGGCTCATTACCCCTGTTAGCCGCAATTCTTTACTTAAACACCAAATATATAAATATATCTATCCCGATTCTCCATGCCCTACAACCAGAAACCACACACTCATGAACAAACAATACACTATGGTTGGCCTGCCTACTGGCCTTTTTAGTTAAAATACCCCTCTACGGCCTACATCTCTGACTCCCTAAAGCTCATGTAGAGGCCCCTATCGCCGGCTCAATAGTCCTAGCAGCAATTCTTTTAAAGCTTGGCGGATACGGCATTATTCGCATCACCCCAATTTTCAGCCCCCTATCCACACAAATATCTTACCCATTCATTATCCTGTCCATGTGGGGTATTATTATAACTAGCTCAATCTGCCTACGACAAACAGACTTAAAGTCACTAATCGCTTACTCGTCAGTGAGCCACATAGGCCTAGTAATCGCAGCATCCCTTATTCAAACCCCATGAAGCCTAACAGGCGCAGTTGTCCTAATGATCGCCCACGGACTAACATCCTCAATACTTTTTTGCCTGGCAAACACAAACTATGAACGAACACACAGCCGAACTCTATTACTCGCCCGAGGCCTCCAACTTATTCTCCCCCTCATAACAGCATGATGACTACTAGCTAACCTAACAAACATAGCCCTTCCACCAACAATTAATCTGACAGGCGAACTACTAATTATGGCCTCTATATTTAACTGATCTTCACCAACCATCATCATAACCGGACTCGGCACACTACTAACAGCCGCATACTCACTACACATGTTCTTAACAACACAACGAGGCAAACTCCCAACACATACAATTCAAATAGAGGCAACCCATACACGAGAACACCTACTAATAGCCCTGCACACCCTACCCATACTGCTCCTGCTATTAAACCCGGCACCAATCCTCGGCTTATTCTCCTGTCAACATAGTTTAATAAAAACATTAGGATGTGGATCTAAAGAAAGAAGCTCAACCCTTCTTGTTGACCGAGAGGTGTTTGGCACACAAAGAACTGCTAATTCTTAACCCTGGGGTTAAACTCCCCAGACCCCTCACTTTTAAAGGATCAAAGTCCATCCGTTGGCCTTAGGAGCCAAAATTCTTGGTGCAACTCCAAGTGAAAGTATATGCCCAACCTCTCCCAAACACTAAACACCGCCATTCTTATTCTTCTACTAATTCCAATCATAATAACGCTAAACCCCCTACCAATAAAACCAAAATGAAACCTCACTCACGTCAAAACAGCAGTGCAAATAGCCTGCCTACTAAGCGCCGTCCCCCTAACTTCATTCATCAACTACGGCATAGAATCAACAGTAACAAACCTACACTGAATTAATATCATAAACTTCAACATCAACATTAGCTTCATACTAGACACATACTCAACAATATTCGTACCAATCGCACTATTCGTAACCTGATCAATCATAGAGTTTGCCTCATGATATATAGCCTCCGATCCACTCATCAACCGATTCTTTAAATATCTACTGCTCTTCCTACTAGCCATACTAACACTAGTAACCGCCAACAACATATATCAGTTTTTCATCGGCTGAGAGGGCGTCGGAATCATGTCCTTCTTATTAATTGGCTGATGGTTCTCTCGCTCAGACGCCAACACATCGGCCCTACAAGCAGTTATCTATAACCGAATCGGGGACATTGGCCTGGTCCTATCCATATCATGACTGGCTATAAATGCTACAACCTGGGAAATTCAACAACTTTTCACCTACCCCAATAACACAACACTCCTCCCACTACTAGGCCTTGTCCTAGCAGCAACAGGAAAATCCGCCCAATTTGGCCTACACCCCTGACTGCCAGCCGCCATGGAAGGCCCAACCCCTGTGTCAGCACTACTCCACTCAAGCACTATGGTCGTCGCTGGCATCTTCTTACTAGTCCGAATACACCCACTCCTAGAGACAAACCCAGCCGCCCTTACAACCTGCCTTTGTATTGGAGCAATAACAACACTATTTACCGCAATCTGCGCCCTAACACAAAACGACATTAAAAAGATCATTGCCTTCTCTACGTCCAGCCAACTAGGACTAATAATAGTAACAATTGGACTAAACCAGCCACAACTAGCATTCCTCCACATCTCAACGCACGCATTCTTTAAAGCAATGCTATTCCTATGCTCCGGATCAATTATCCACAACCTATCGGATGAACAAGACATCCGAAAAATAGGGGGCGTACAAAAAGCCCTCCCGATCACCTCGTCCTGCCTGTCAATCGGAAGCCTAGCCCTCATCGGAACCCCATTTTTAGCGGGCTTTTACTCAAAAGACACCATCATCGAGACAATAAATACCTCCCACCTAAACGCCTGAGCCCTCACAACAACACTAGTGGCAACTGCCATAACTGCCGCATATAGCCTACGACTGATCTTCTATGTCCAATCTAACACAACACGAAGCAACTCAGTAGTAATTATAGGCGAAAACAACAAAACAATAACTAACCCAATCATTCGTCTAGCACTAGGAAGCATTGCTGCCGGACTATTAATCACCTCAACAATACTTCCAACCAAAACAACAATAATAACTATATCAACCCTCACAAAACTTTCAGCCTTACTCGTAACAATCTTCGGCCTTCTATATGCCTTAGAACTAGCTACTCAAACATCAACATTAATAGCACCAAAGCACAGTAAACTGGGTAACTTCTCTAATCAGCTCGGATTTTTTAACACAATCACACACCGAATCCAACCAAACACCCTCCTTACTCAAGGACAAAACTTAGCCACACACCTAACCGACCTACTATGGTACGAAAAAATCGGACCAAAAATAACCACAACTACCAATATACCAATGATTAACAACATTTCAACCGCTAACAAGGGCTTAATCAAAGCATACCTCACTATTTTTGTACTATTCACCGCATCAACCCTCACCCTAATTATAACCTAACGGCCCGAAGTCCCCCACGCACCAAACCACGCGACAACTCCAGAGCAACAAACAAGGCTAATAATAAGCCCCAACCAGACACCAACAAACACCAACCCCCTCAAGAATACAACAAAGACACACCACTAAAATCCACACGAACCAAAAACAGTCCAACAGAATCAACACCCCCCACACCAAACCCCTCATCCACCAACACCCCACCATACACCACCCCCAACACCACCACCAACACAGTATAGCCAATAAAATACAACCCAACAGACCAATTACCCCATGTCTCCGGATACGGATCCGCTGCCAAAGCAACAGAATACGCAAACACCACTAGCATCCCCCCCAAATAAATCAAAAATAACACCAAAGAAATAAAGGAGCTGCCAAGCCAAACCAAAACACCACACCCCACAGCAGCAGCAACAACCAACCCCGCCGCCCCATAATAAGGAGATGGATTAGACGCTACAGCAACCAACCCCCCCAGCAAACAAAAAGACAATAAAAAAACAAGATATACCATAATTTTTGCCTGGGCTCAAAACCAGGACCTGTGACACGAAAAACCACCGTTGTTTTCAACTACAAAAACTAATGACACACAATCTACGAAAAACGCACCCAATCCTAAAAATTGTCAACAGCACATTTATCGACCTCCCCGCCCCCTCAAACATCTCAGCCTGATGAAACTTCGGCTCACTCCTAGGCGTGTGCCTTATTGTTCAAGTAATAACAGGCCTATTCCTAGCCATACACTATACAGCAGACATTTCCTCTGCCTTCTCATCCATCGCCCACATCTGTCGAGACGTACAATACGGCTGACTCATCCGAAACCTACACGCCAACGGAGCATCCATATTTTTCATTTGCATCTACCTTCACATCGGACGAGGCCTTTATTACGGCTCGTACACATACAAGGAAACCTGAAACATCGGAGTTGTCCTACTACTCCTTGTAATAGCAACAGCATTCGTGGGATACGTTCTTCCATGAGGGCAAATATCCTTCTGAGGCGCAACCGTAATTACAAACCTACTATCAGCAATTCCCTACATCGGCACAAGCCTGGTAGAGTGAATCTGAGGCGGGTTCTCCGTAGACAACGCAACTCTCACCCGATTCTTCACATTCCACTTTCTACTCCCCTTCGCTATCATGGGGGCCTCAATAATCCACCTAATATTCCTCCATGAAACAGGATCAAATAACCCAACTGGACTAAACTCAAACACAGATAAAATTCCATTTCACCCCTATTACACGTACAAAGACCTCCTGGGACTCATCATCATGCTGCTCTTCCTCCTAACCCTCGCCCTGTTCGCACCCAACCTCCTGGGAGACCCGGAGAACTTTACCCCAGCAAACCCTCTAGTAACCCCACCACACATTAAGCCAGAATGATATTTCTTATTCGCATACGCCATCCTCCGCTCCATTCCAAATAAACTTGGTGGCGTCTTGGCCCTCTTGTTCTCAATCCTAGTGCTACTAACAATCCCACTTCTACATACGTCTAAACAACGAAGCAACACCTTCCGTCCAATCTCACAACTCATATTCTGAACACTAATCTCAAACATCATCATTCTCACTTGAATTGGGGGACAACCAGTAGAACACCCCTTCATCATCATCGGTCAGATCGCCTCCACCCTATACTTCCTAATCTTCCTCATTTTAATGCCAACATCAGCAAAACTTGAAAATCTAATACTAAAATGGTAAGACTCTAGCCTTTGTAGCTTAATCAACAAAGCATTGGTCTTGTAAGCCAAAGATGAGAACTAAAACTCTCCTAAGACATCAAAAGGAAGGGAAACAAACCCTTATCACTAGCCCCCAAAACTAGTATTTTCAATTTTAAACTACCCTCTGATCCCTGCCGCCTAGTGCGGCATTTTGTCCGGGTCCCCCTCCCAATATTTCCCTACCCCACAACCACACTAATGCTAAATAAAAATCTCTGAAGAATCCCTGCCGCCTAGTGCGGCATTTTGTCCGGGTCCCCCTCCCAATATTTCCCTACCCCACAACCACACTAATGCTAAATAAAAATCTCTGAAGAATCCCTGCCGCCTAGTGCGGCATTTTGTCCGGGTCCCCCTCCCAATATTCCCTACCCCACAACCACACTAATGCTAAATAAAAATCTCTGAAGAATCCCTGCCGCCTAGTGCGGCATTTTGTCCGGGTCCCCCTCCCAATATTCCCTACCCCACAACCACACTAATGCTAAATAAAAATCTCTGAAGAATCCCTGCCGCCTAGTGCGGCATTTTGTCCGGGTCCCCCTCCCAATATTCCCTACCCCACAACCAGGCACCTGTGCCCACCTGCTCCTCCGGTAAGTTCCTGCCCCGCGGGGCAGTAATTTATGTATACCTATACGCTATGTATATCGTGCATTCATCTGCTTGCCCCATGCATATCATAAAAGACAAATTCCTCTTAACATTACATAATACATGTTTTGTTTGATTGGATATTTTATCTACTTTTCACATGCATATCATTGGAAACAAACTCCTTTGAATATTACATGATACATATTTTGTTTGGTTGTGCATAGACCTATTTCCCCCACGCATATCACAAGACCATCCTACACTTGATATTACATAATACACAACATGAGAAATCTATCTGCCAATGCTGCTCTCTTGCTTGACCGATATCCATTGTTGTCCCACATCTCCGAGAAACCACCATCACACTTAATGACGGGTACTACCGTGACCAGCGTCAGGCGCTACACAAGAACGTCGCTATTCTCACTTTTTCCAAGGCCTCTGGTTCCTTTTTCAGGGACGGTCTACGGCTCCATCTCATTCCTCACTTTTTCCAAGACCTCTGGTTGGCCCATCGAATACACTTTGCTGTTTAACGTCGACATCTCTGATCCCCAATTCATCTGGTATTTTTTTAATTTTTTTTTTAATCTTGAACTCTGATGACCCGACTTCCAAAGGAGTTTTGGAAGGTCTGGCCGCCTGACGATTTCTTTCCAACTTGAACCAAAATTGCCGCGACAAACGTCCCCACCCGGCAGTACGTAATTTCTTTTAATGCTCGTTGGACATAATTAGCGAACAAACAACAAACAAAAAAAATCCAACAAAAAACCTCCCGATTTTACCTACATGAACAAACACACAAACTCGTTGTTTGTTCGTCTAGATACGAACGTGTACACGCCCGCATCCCCTACGTCACACACACACATGTAACACGTATTTGTACACGTATTCGTACTTGTATACGTACACAAACGCCCGCGGTTCACCTACGTCACACACGCACGTTCGTACACGTATTCGTACACGTATTCGTACACGTATTCGTACACACACACGCCCACATCCCCTACACCACACACACACGTATTCGCACTTGTATTCATGCGCCCACACCCGTGGTTCACCTACGTCACACACGCACGTTCGTACACGTATTCGTACACGTATACATGTACGTACACGTACACATATGCCCACAACACGCCTACGCCAAAACCACACACACACACACACACACCTATATACACCTACATATATACATTTTTTTACAGCAAACCCCCCTACCCCCCGTAACCAGTAATCCTTCGCTTAGTCAAGTTTACTCTCGCCAAACCCCTAAAACGAGACTTGACAAAACTAAAATCTACCGGTAGTCCACGGCCTATCACACGTTCTACAGATTGTAAACGCAACCATGAATTTATATATATATATATATATATTTATACAATTTTT